GCAAATCCACTGAATAAAAAAAAGGGAAATATTCTCATTATGAACGAACAGGGACTAGTGTTTTTGCAAGAAATTTCTAGCCAACCCCCCCTGCAAAAGGTCTTTTCTTAACACCAAGCGTGTTGGCAATAGATAGAAAAGGTAACTCCAACAATTTATTTGTCCTCAACGCCCCCTATTTCCAGGAATTAGTCACTTCAACAGCCTTCGATGGTTATATGGGTATCCAAAGTACGAACGAGATGGATGTTGGTTTTCCCAACCATTCTTGTTAGTCCCGATCCTGATCAGGAAAGGGGAGAATTTTTAACAAAGTTTTTTGTGTGGTTGATTCCTAGATGTAGTGCTTCTTCCCCTATGCCACCTAATTGGTACTAGTGAAGTAGTATTAACCTGTAATCCAGAACCTATAGGCTAACCTTTCGCTCAAGACTAGAATCAAAAATTGAAGCATATGAGGTTGCATCAACCGAGGATACACGACAGAAGGTATTGTTCTCGGTTTCCCCAAACTTCACCTTCAACAAGCGTAGGTTTTTTTTTTTCAAAAAAAACAACAATTTTCTTTCTATCCGGAAGCGTGTGCCCTTCTCGTAAGACTGAGAAAAAAAAAAAAAAGAATCAAATCGCACCATCTCTGTAATAGGTAAATGCCTCCTTTTCTCCTGAAGTTGTCGGAATTATTCGTAATAAGATATTGGCTACAATTGAAAAGGTCTTATCAATAAAATTTCCATTTATCCGCGATCTCGGCATAGGTAACAATCCATTCGATAATTCTTCTCATTACCTCTCGTGGGATAAAAAATCCCACAAACAAAGGAATCGTACAGTACAAAATACCATAAAAGCGGACCCATTCTAAAAAAAAAACGTGCGGAACCTATACTCAAATTGTTCCCTTTTGACAGGAATCAATAGGAAATCTTTGAATCCGATTGGACTTCATTTAAAAAAAGTAGTATATGGATATAGTAAGGAGTATAGTAATTAACAAAACTATTCTATATAGCCTTTTAGCGAAGTTATAAGGAAGAATCTAGGAATTTTTTCTACAGATTATGAAAATTTGAGAAGTTTTGATTGGATTAGGATTCACGGAACAAAAAGAATCAAATAATCACTCTTTCTATGATTCAAATAGAATAAGCACCCCCTTTTTGCTTATTTGCATAGCGTGTATACACCAAAGTATACAATCGAAATAGAAAAATCCGCGGTTTCATTCATGAATTTGTAATCGAGCTGTAAGAAGTTTTCGTTGAGAAATCTTCAACGGATAAGGGGTTTTTTGAATTCCTATCTAACCGGAGTCAAGTAAGTATTAATCTAATCACGTCTAAATAGAATCATATTCTAAAATATATGGGTCGGGCGACCCGTTCCAATTCAGTGTTTAATCCGGTACCATTCTAAACATCAGAATCATAAAAAGAGGGGGTCGTCGTCTTGACAAAACAAACTTGACTCAATATAGCTTTTTTTGTTTTTCATTTTATTGTTATAATCGATTGGTCATACCTATACCGTAAAAAAAAAGAATACTGCAATATTCTAAATGAAATGGATCGCTATTCACCCGTTTTATGGGTAATAATCATAATCATAAGATTATGTAGGAGAGGTGGCCGAGTGGTTCAAGGCGTAGCATTGGAACTGCTATGTAGGCTTTTGTTTACCGAGGGTTCGAATCCCTCTCTTTCCGTATCTTCACCTACATTACGAATCTTATCGCTCGCAATGTATCAAATAAAAATGAAGACTATTATTCGAACCGTTAAACCAGCCCTCTCTTTATCTTTGATATCGATTCACTATTCCTAATTGTATTCTAATTGTAATTGCCTGTGGTACGGAAAATACTGGAAAGAGTAGAGTATTCAGGGCATAAAAAATTCCCCCGATCCATTTAAGATAAGTGAATGGAAGAGGAGAAAAAGGGGAAAAATTCACCGCACCCTTGTTTGGTATTTTAATTAGGTTCAAATCTGACGAGAATAATATTCTACGACTAGCAACTCTTTTATTTTCAAACCAACCCACTCACGATCTATTATTTGATTGACTACTCCTTTATACTGGGAGGAGTCAAGAATCAAATGTTTTGGTCTTGGTAACTTCCATTTCCGATTCCGATGAGGGGATGAATCAAGAGAATTTTGAATCAGCGCTCTGGATTTTTGTTCATCTCTTGTCGTAATAATATCTCGGGGTTTACAGCGATAACTTGGTATATCTACTATACGACCATTAACTAAAATATGTCTATGGTTAACTAATTGTCGGGCTCCTGGAATGGTCGAAGCCATGCCTAATCGAAAAAGGATATTATCCAAACGCATTTCAAGTAATTGTAGTAAAACCTGACCCGTTGAGCCTTTGGCTTTTCCAGCAATACGAACATAGTGGAGTAATTGTCGCTCTGTCAGACCATAATGAAAACGCAATTTTTGTTTTTCTTCTAGACGAATACAATATTGAGATTTTTTCCCAGAACGCGGTGGCGTTCGAGACTCAATTCCGGGCGCATACTTTTTTCTAGTAAGTCCCGGTAAAGCCCCCAGACGACGTGTTTTTTTAAAACGAGGACCTCGGTAACGAGACATAAATACTCCTTATTTTTTTTTTATTTGATTTTACAGAATAAACCTAAATTAAAACTGAACTAAAGCATAAACGAAGCGACATCTAATGAGGTACTGTACTACAAAAAAGAATAAGATGAATTGTAGTAATATTCTCGACTTTTTGTATATATAGGAAGTTTGTAGGGGCTTAGGGATACCTTTCCTAATTTGTTCGCTTTGGTTATCGAACTGCCCCAATCCGGTTTTTATTCATAGTTGGAAGTTCTTATGCCCCGATAGATCAGTGACCAGAAGAGAGAAGAAGTCTTTTCAAAATTCCTTGCTTTCAAGGAGACATTATTCATCATGTAAAATAAAAGTAAAACAAAAAAATAGAACTAAAGAAAAGCCGACTATCGGAATCGAACCGATGACCATCGCATTACAAATGCGATGCTCTAACCGCTGAGCTAAGCAGGCTTACATAACAAAATTTGAAAATTTTGTTGTGTATAGAAATTTCCTAAAATGAAAATACTGGGATTTGAATTAGCTATTCATAATGAAGATGGAATCTAGAAAGAAAAGGGTGGAATAGAATTTCCTTAATTCCTTACTTAATAGAATAGGCCTATATTTCTTTTTCTAATATAATTATATACCATATAACATAAATAGAAATATATTCTAATATAAGGAATAAGGATATATTATAGTATTAATTATAGAACAACTTTCTAAGGAAAATTGAGAAAATTTTCTTTTTTTTTATTCAAAAATGAAAAATAGAATAAATTATTACTTCTATTTTATAGAAGTTGTTATATATTATAATGACTAGATTGAGCACCTTACTTAATAGTAATAGTCGAATAATTCTATTATGGTTGGCCCTAAGGAAACGACAAGGATAAAGATAGAATGCAGAATTCTATTCTAATTAGAATAGAATGAGGCATTCCTATGCTTTCATTTGAAAAGGGAGGGGATAGATAAGACAAAAAAGGAATCAATTGACCCTTCGAGTATTCCAAATATAGCATAAACAAATGAGAGTAAAGGCGGCATACAGATGTGGTATATATTCAGCTGGATTGAATTGCGGATATATCAAAGATAGAATCATTTCTGATTAAAACAAATAAAGCCCTCTGATAAAAATGACAGAAGATCAAAAAAAACAACTTAGGAGGAGGCAGAAAGACCCTTTCTATATAGAGGAATCTATAATAAAAAATAGAAAGAAAAGAATTCAATGGCTAGGGCATAAATGCATAAATGAAAGAAAGAGAGGGGTGGCATCCCAATGAGAGAGAGAAATCCTAAAAATGGGGGATATGGCGAAATTGGTAGACGCTACGGACTTAATTGGATTGAGCCTTGGTATGGAAACCTACTAAGTGATAACTTTCAAATTCAGAGAAACCCTGGAATAAAAAATGGGCAATCCTGAGCCAAATCCTTTTTTCAGAAAAAAGGATAGGTGCAGAGACTCGATGGAAGCTGTTCTAACGAATGGAGTTGATTGCGTTGGTCGAAGAATCGAAACTCTAGAGATGAGCTTATACACGATAAATAGGTATACATCATACTAATACTTACTATAGCAAAGATTCATGAGATCCGAATAGGAAAAATTGAAAAAAGAATTGTGAATCAATTCCAAGTGGAAGGAAGGGTCGAATATTCACTGATCAAATGAAGAACTAACTAATTAGACGAGAATAAAGATAGAGTCCCATTCTACATGTCAATATTAATACTGACAACAATGAAATTTATAGTAAAAGGAAAATCCGTCGACTTTAGAAATCGTGAGGGTTCAAGTCCCTCTATCCCCAAGGCCAGTTTGACTTCCTAACTATCCTTTATACCCTTTTTCTTTTTCAGAGGTTCCAAATTCGCTATCCTTCTCATTCCACTCTAGTCTTTCATAAACACAAAAATCGGCGGAGAAATCTTTCTCTCTTATCACAAGTCTTGTAATATATTATATACGATATACATATAAATGAGCATCTATGAGCGATGAATCCTTATTTGATTTGTTGATTTGAACTATTCAAACAAAACATATCCTTATTTTTGATTTTTGACGAAACATCCTTCAATGAAATGAAACTTCACTCATTGAAGTTTCATTTCATTGACATAGGCCAAGCCCTTTAGTAGTATGGGAATGATGCATCGGGAAGAGTCGGGATAGCTCAGTTGGTAGAGCAGAGGACTGAAAATCCTCGTGTCACCAGTTCAACTCTGGTTCCTGACACGCGGTGATTACTAAAATATTAATAGAATAATGGATACTTATACAAATTGATTAATAGAGAAGAGATCCGTATATATATATACTTTTTCTTTTTATAGTAATAGTCTAGATGATGATACCCACTTATCCATTTGCGTATTTGTATTTCTACATATATCTTTTTT